CACTTCTTATGTACCCATAGGTGTTATATTGGATTTGCATCAGATTTCGGATCAATCTATATTGATTGACTGCCTCCATTATGTTGTTGCTAGCAAATACCGCCGTTTTTATTTTTGGATCTTCCAAATAATTCCCGCAGTAGATCCGGACCAATTTTTTTCTGATCCTTCGATAAAAAGATTCATTCTCTTCATAAAAAAGAGGAGGTAGAATCAATAAAGATTTCTTTTTCGATTCATCTCTGGAGTTGAATACCTTATTCAAGAATTTTTTTTGATCTAACCCGTAGGAATCAATAGAAAAGGCAAATCTCCTATGATACACCAGATCCGGCCCGGTTATTGATAGAGTGAATAGATCTGCCATTTCTTGAAATCTCTCTTCTGATTCAAAATCATGGTGTAACGTGTATCCCCCCTTGTTCCGGCCATGGAATAGATGAAATAAATAAAAAAATGGATTTTTGTTCAAGAATGAAATCTTATTGGAACTGTCCATATCCGGTGCATCCTTCGGAACCATATCAGATCCCGGATCTGATGAAATAGGATGAATTGAGACGGTATTTTGTAAATACGTAATTATCTTGAATATATCAACCATTTCTTTATTTTCCGATCGCCTGGAAAGAACAAAAGAAACATCCTGTTTTTTCTTCAAAAATTTCTGATCTCTAGTGGACCTCTCAGTAGGATTCGAACCCATATGAAGTTCTGACCATCTGTCAGAGAAAAAAGAACGAATTGATCTTGTAGGATTCCCAAGAAATTCTTCGATTTCTTCCGGAAGCAGATGATTATTCATCTGCTTCTCACGTTCCGCGAATAGCCGGGACATTGAGGAAGATCCAAAAAGGCATTTCGGGAATCGATCTGATTCTATCTCTGTTCCTTCCGTTTGAAGAAAGGAAGGATCCCAAAGAATCGATCTTTCTTTTTGAATATTTGACAATGCATTCCGTACCTTGCTAAAAAACCGATCCTTGTTTACCAACCACACATTGTCTAACCAAATCAAATTCTCTCTCGATACGTTCCTCAAAAAATCCGATTCGTGCTGATTCTTTCCCCAACTAACGAAGAGATCTTGGTGGAATTGCCACATATGAAATTGAGCACAATTTTGCAAAGAAATATCCCACTTGTTTCTCGAGAAGAGATGGGAAACATGCTCAATATAATTTGATTGAATAGTTGCCTCAGCTCCTTGTTGTTTGAAGAACCCCCCCCCTTCAATTGGTCTTTTTTCACGAAAAGCAGACATGAGATAACAAATCAAGTCTTTCCCTAAGACTTCGAATAGCTGTCCCGAATTCAAGTTGAGTATGTTTCGCTTCTTCCTCGGAGAAAGACGATCAAACAATTCCCAATCATGGTCCTTGCGGATCATATCATCCGTATAGGATAAAAAAATAAACTCCAGATATTTGCTATCTTTCTCTTTGAATGAGATCTCAATTCCAACTACGGTTTTATTAGATACCTTACAACTAGAATCCCTCTTTTTTCCGATCCGGTTCCTCCACCACCGCGAACCCCGGTTAGATTCAGGCATGATACACTTTTTATTTATTGGGAGAACCCAAGTACTCTCTTGCGAATCCATGAAACAACTCTCAGAAATATTTTTCCCTTTTGGAAGATACAGGGGCGAAACAATCAACCTATTGATATTGCAAGACCAAAAAGATTCTTCCAATGTCTCATTTCTGGGTCCAATGGAATTCATAGGTATAGGAAGAAGCCCCATCAAATAGAGATTTTTTCTTTCGACAATCTTTCGATTGTTAATACGAGATATAAGGATCGCTACTACAAGCAGTATTATACCTTTGATCGTGAAATATCGATTGCTTCTTGAACCCTGTGAATCACGTGAAAGTAGGATACTCCAAATTCGGGGGTCAAAGAGTTTCATAAAACGTTCTTGGTGGAAAAGAATGTGAGTGAAAGATCCCACTGAATCGAATTTGGTCCATGAATCTAAGAAATAGTGAGAATTCTTGATCTCTCTCAATATCTCTCTCAATTCGAAGATCCAGGATTTTAATTGATGTCCTCTCATTGATTCCTCCTAAAGATTTCATTTCAATTGGAATTTGGTTATTTACGATGTACGATGATCCCTGTTAAGCATCCATGGCTGAATGGTTAAAGCGCCCAACTCATAATTGGCAAATTCGTAGGTTCAATTCCTGCTGGATGCACGCCAATGGGAACGTTCAATAAGTCTATTAGAATTGGCTCTGTATCAATGGAATCTCATCATCCATACATACCGAATTGGTATGGTATATTCATACCATAACATATGAACAGTAAGAACTAGAATTCTTATTGATACTGGAACTCATAGGGAAGAAAATGGATTTATGGATGGAATCAAATATGCAGTATTTACAGAAAAAAGTATTCGGTTATTGGGGAACAATCAATATACTTCTAATGTCGAATCAGGATCAACTAGGACAGAAATAAAGCATTGGGTCGAACTCTTCTT